CATATCCAAATTATAAGAAAGCCTAGAGTCGCCACAATTGCGGAATTTGCCCCCTGCAAATTTTTATTTGTTCGAGTATGCAAATAAATTGCGAAGACGATCCAAGTAATAAAGGCCCAAGTTTCCTTTGGATCCCAACTCCAATATGATCCCCATGCTTCATTAGCCCATACTGCTCCTGAAAGAATACCTATGGTTAAAAAGATAAATCCTAGGCTAATCACACGATAACTCCAAAAATCTAATTGTTGAATCAATTGAGCCTTGTAATAATTCTTAGCATAAAAAATATTGTTTCTTTCATTCTTGTATTGGATTTCACCAAACGAAAATGACTCATTTAATTTTAATAAATTATTACTTTTAGAACTATAAAAAATCTTTCTAAATGTAATGACTAGAAGTGCTACTGATAATAATGATCCACAAAGAAGAGCGGCATAGCTTAATATCATCATACTTACGTGCATTATTAACCATTCCGATTGTAGAGCGGGTACTAATATTGTGGGTTTCCGTATTTCATTTAAAAGACCCGATGTAGCAAAACCTTGGGTAAAAATAGTACTTGAAGCAGTTATTGTGGTTAAATAATTTTTTCTTATTTTGAAATAAGGCACTATATGAATAAGGGAGAAACTCCATGAAAGAAAAATTAATGATTCATATAAATCACTTAGCGGGAAATGTCCCGAATAAATCCAACGGGTGAGCAATAATCCTGTTAGACATAAAAAAGTAGCTATCATTCCCTTTTCTGACGAATCATATGTTATGATTTCATTGCCAAATAAGGTTATCAAATGAATTGTAATTACAATTGAAACAATAGAAAAGGAAATATGAGTTAATATATGCTCTAAAGTTGAAAATATCATAAAAATGAAAAAAAAAGGGGGGAATCCCCATATAAATTTAATTAATAAATATAAATAGGGAATTTGATTTATTTTTATTATAGGATGTATTGGATCTCTTTTAGAAGATGGCATGCCGCCACTCGGACTCGAACCGAGATGCTCTAGCACTGCTTCCTAAGAGCAGCGTGTCTACCGATTTCACCATAGCGGCTTGCTCGAACTCATAATAGCCTATTTATATTCAATCGTCGAGATTGAATAAGTCAATTCACTCAAATAAGTTTTTTTAGTAAAGATTCAAGTAGTTTATATATTAGCCAATATATTAGTATTAGCCAAAAATAGAAAAATAGAATTCTTGCAACTAGAGAATTCTCGCGAAAAAAAACTTTTTTTTTTCATTTTTTACTTTTATTATTATTGTCATTATTAATTCTTATTATTTCTGCTTTATCTGATGATTTCAGAAAAAAAAAAGAAATTTTATCAATGAATCTAAAATATGTCTATTTTTGACTACTCCAAATTGACACTTGTACATAATATCTCAACAATGAGGTTTTTTTATTGATTGGACTAAAAGTTGTAGATATATGATAAATATATTCCATATAGTAAATAAATGAAGAAGTAAGAAAGTTATCCAAAAATTTTTAACATGAAATCAATTAGTTTCAACAATTCATTAATTTTAACTAAAAATCTGATATCTGCCCTTCCCGAGAAAGATAAAAATTTTTCATTATCATTATTGTAAAGGTCGATGGGGAAAATAAGACTCCCCACCACCAAAATCTGATTGAAAATATACTAAATACTAAAAAAAATAAAAATACAATATTTTTGATTTCTTTAGATTTCAGAAAATACAAGAATTTTTATTTTTATCTTATAAGAAAAGAATAAGATAAGATGAAAAGTCTAGGACTGCCAATTGTTTTATTATTTAATATAGAAATATAGATATAGATATTAACAAATATAGATATAGATAATTACTGATCCAATTTTTTGAGTCAAATCCATTCTGATTATTCCAATCTTTTAGGACTTAGTTGTTTGTCGTACAAAAAAACTTTTTGAATTCCCGGTAGAAAGAGATTTCCCTAATGACAAAGCTTTTAACGCTGCCCAATATCCTTTCCTTTTCCAAATATTTTTACGAATACGCTTTTTTGATATCGAAGTACGTTTTTTTGGAACTGCCATTTAAAAATGAAGAAGTTACTCATTGTTATAGTTGGATGTGAAAGACATCTATTGTTCAAAACCAATTATTTTTTCTTATTCATGATCTATTTTTCTCTAAAAAAGATTCTCTTCATAAAAAAGAAATATAGATATATCTGTAAAAATTTGATCAAAAATGACTCGAAATAACATAAAAAATTTTTGATTCCATACACTATTCGTAAAACCAAAAATTTTTGGTTTGGAACTCTTAATTCTCGTTGTTTATATCTCAAAGTTATATCTTTAGAATCTGCTATGTGATAGAAATCAAACTTAATAAAATAAATAAAGAGCCTAAAAGACCTTTATTTTCGTCATTCTATTCTATACTTTATTTACATGTAATAAAATACCTCAAAGGATTGTAAACTTTTGCCTAAAAACGTGAGTCTTTTTTTTAGTAATCTTTTTTTAGTAAAACTTGAGAAAAAATACACCTAAATTCCATTTTCAAATTCGAATGAGACTAGTAAGAAAGATCCGTTTTTTTGATAAAAAAAGTTCATTTTGATCTATAATCTTCTAAACTTTACTAATAATTTGTTTTGATTGAAATGGAAAACAATCAATCCCATAATGAATTAGTTAATGAGTTGAAATAAAGTAACTAAAATAAAGAGTTTTTTCATTAGACCAATGACCTTAGTTAATCCTATAATTCATATAATTCATATCAACATCAGTACTCTTTTTAGCCTAAATTTTTAAGCTTGTTTTATTATTTTTATTAATTATTATTACGATTATTAATTATTACGAGAAATTCTCGTAATAATATAAATTTTCCTATTTATATTTATATTCTTTTTATTTATATTTTATATATGGCACTTGGTCATATCATTTCTCCAATTGTAACTTCTTGTTTTGAATATTTAAACGATTTTGAAAAGACTCAAAATAAATACTAATATAAAATTATTAAATAAATTTAATAAATTAGTGCATATCCTTATTTTTTAGTGACTTTTTCGAAAGAGGTAAGATCCGGTGAATCGGAAACAATTAATTAAGAATAAAAAACTTTTTTTATGGAACAGACATATCAATATGCGTGGATAATACCTTTTCTTCCACTTCCAGTTCCTATGTTAATAGGGGTGGGACTTCTTCTTTTTCCGACGGCAACAAAAAGTCTTCGCCGTATGTGGGCTTTTCAGAGCGTTTTATTGTTAAGTATAGTCATGATTTTTTCCATGAATCTGTCTATTCAGCAAATAAATAGCAGTTCTGTCTATCAATATGTATGGTCTTGGATTATCAATAATGATTTTTCTTTAGAATTCGGATACTTAATCGATCCACTTACTTCTATTATGTCAATATTAATCACTACTGTTGGAATTTTAGTTCTTATTTATAGTGATAATTATATGTCTCATGATCATGGATATCTGAGATTTTTTGCTTATATGAGTTTTTTCAGTACTTCCATGTTGGGATTAGTTACTAGTTCAAATTTGATACAAATTTATATTTTTTGGGAATTGGTTGGAATGTGTTCGTATCTATTAATAGGATTTTGGTTCACACGACCTGTTGCAGCAAAGGCTTGTCAAAAAGCGTTTGTAACTAATCGTGTTGGTGATTTTGGTTTATTATTAGGCATTTTGGGGTTTTATTGGGTAACAGGAAGTTTCGAATTTCGCGATTTATTCCAAATATTAAATAACTTGATTTCTACTAATGAGGTCAATTTTTTATTTGTTACTTTGTGCGCTGTTCTATTATTTGGCGGTGCTATTGCTAAATCTGCACAATTTCCCCTTCATGTATGGTTACCTGATGCAATGGAAGGGCCGACTCCTATTTCAGCTCTTATACATGCTGCTACGATGGTAGCAGCAGGAATTTTTCTTGTAGCTCGACTTATGCCTCTTTTCATAGTCATACCCCACATCATGAATTTTATCTCTTTTATAGGGATAATAACAGTTTTTTTAGGAGCTACTTTAGCTCTTGCTCAAAAAGACATTAAGAGGGGTTTAGCCTATTCTACAATGTCTCAATTGGGTTATATGATGTTAGCTCTAGGTATGGGGTCTTATCGCAGTGCTTTATTTCATTTGATTACTCATGCTTATTCCAAAGCATTATTGTTTTTAGGATCGGGATCTGTTATTCATTCGATGGAAACTCTTGTTGGATATTGTCCAGAAAAAAGCCAGAACATGGTACTTATGGGAGGTTTAACAAAACATGTACCAATTACTAAAAATTCTTTTTTATTAGGTACACTTTCTCTTTGCGGTATTCCACCCCTTGCTTGTTTTTGGTCCAAAGATGAAATCCTTAATGATAGTTGGTTGTATTCACCTATTTTTGCAATAATAGCTTGGTCTACGGCGGGATTAACCGCATTTTATATGTGTCGGATTTATTTACTTACTTTTGAAGGACATTTAAACGTTCATTTTCAAAATTACAGTGGAAAAAGGAATACCCCCTTGTATTCAATATCTCTATGGGGTAAAGAAGGTTCAAAAATAACTAAAAAAAACTTTCCTTTGCTAAATTTATTAAAAATGAACAAGAATGAACGTCTTTCTTTTTTTTCAAATTCAAATCAAGTATATAAATTTGAGAAATTTGATGAGAATGTAAGAAATCCAATCCAACCCTTTCTTTATATTCCGAATTTTGGCAATACCAAGAGTTCTTTGTATCCTTATGAATCGGATAATACTATGTTATTTCCAATAATTATATTAATTCTATTTACTTTGTTCGTTGGATTTTTAGGAATTCCTTTCAATCAAGACGTGGATATATTAACCAAATGGCTAACCCCGTCTATAAATCTTTTACATAAAAATTCAAACAATTTAATAAATTGGTATGAATTTTCTAAAGATGCAGTTTTTTCAGTCAGTATAGCCTCTTTCGGAATATTGATAGCATTTTTTT